TAATATTAATTTATTTTTTGTTGGATAATATTTTGTGTATTTTATGTAATTCTGGAAACATTGGTAAGGAAATTAAGTTCTAGAAAAAAATTATGGAAACAGACGAAAGTTTGAAATTATTGTTGGATAAGTAATTTTTGTGGAAAAAATAGGCTCCAAAATCGAGAAAAAACTCTCTTTTTTTTTTAAAGTCGGATAAAGTCACCGGACGAAAAAGGCACTAGTTGATAAAAATCATTTAAAAAATGATTTTAAGCAAGCAAAAAATGGGGAATATAATAAATACATACTATAATATCTTTATTTTAATGAATATCAGGACTTATAAGGGAAGATTTATTTACATTATACGTATGTTTTAATATTTTGATTTATACGAGGTATAATAACCTAGATGGAGAAATAAAGAAAGGGTCAATATATTAACACCTAAGATACGTGTCTTCCAATTATATTTAGTTATATAATAAGGGGAGTATTATTAATTAAATAATTTATTAAGTAATACCTAGTAATCCTATACTATACCCTAGATTCCATTTATAAGTTAGAAAAAAATGGAATCTAGGGTATAGTATAGGATTACTAATAGTAAACTAATCAAACGAACCAATGGTTGCAGAAAATCTTAAAACACACACGATGGATCTTGGGTGAGACTCCATTTTTCTTAAAAGGGTCGGCCTTTTGCGCCATTTACTTAAAGCAGCCTCATTAGGATTTTGAAGTAGAAAACAGAATCTCCCTTCCAAAAGGAGCTAGATTTAGGTGGTAAGGTCTGTAGGAAAGGAGTGTAATAAAAAAATAATCCAATGCTCACTAGTTTTTTCACACAGCCGTTTTGTACTTTGGGAGAACTTTTAGGAACTAATCAAACGAACCAATGGTTGCAGAAAATCTTAAAACACACACGATGGATCTTGGGTGAGACTCCATTTTTCTTAAAAGGGTCGGCCTTTTGCGCCATTTACTTAAAGCAGCCTCATTAGGATTTTGAAGTAGAAAACAGAATCTCCCTTCCAAAAGGAGCTAGATTTAGGTGGTAAGGTCTGTAGGAAAGGAGTGTAATAAAAAAATAATCCAATGCTCACTAGTTTTTTTTTATATAGTTTTATTCTTGCTTTAGTATTTATTTTAACATAAATTTATATGTAGGTTTATGCTGTAACTTTTCTGAAGGGAAGGTAGATAGAGGCAGTAAATGGAATTATTGATATTAAAGTAATTTAGATTTAGTTAATGTTTTAAGGGTCAGAGAAAGCTGTGCCAGCATCTGCGGTTATACAGCGGACTCAAATAAATATTATTGGTTTTTAAGTACTAATTATAATAATAATAGATTAAGGAGTCAATATAAGGTGAAATATTAATTGTATTTATGATTTATTTAATTTAAAGTAAGATAGTATGAAACTGAAAATATAAACTAGGATTAGATACCCTATTATTTTTAATGTAAATAGGAAGCCTGAGTATTATTAGTTAATATCTTTAAACTTAAAGAATTTGGCGGTATTATAGTCTGTTTAGAGGAATCTGTTACGTGATCGATAATCCGCGTTGAACCTTACTTATATAATTTCTTGTATACCGCTGTTTATTAAGTATACTTTTAGGTTATTCTTTGGATAATGAAATATTTAGGGTTTCAAGTCAAGGTGCAGTTATATATAAGTGTATAATGGATTACAATAAAATTTATTTATATGAATTTATACTGGAAGAGTATATTGAAGGTGGATTTAAATGTAATTTTTTGAAGATTGTTAAAATGATTTAAAGCTCTATAATATGTACACATCGCCCGTCACTCTCATTTATTAAGATGAGATAAGTCGTAACAAAGTAGATGTATCGGAAGATGTATCTAGAATGCTTAAGTTAGTTTATCAGATTATTCTTAAAGTTAAGGTTTTCATTTACACTGAAATTTTTGTCGTGCAATTCGATTTAATCTGAAATTAATATAATTGTTAAAGGTGATGTTAATAATTATTAAATAAAAGAAAGAGGTTATTGTCAATGTAAAGTTGATTGATTAGATAAAGTTACTATAGTGAAGTAGTATTGTGAAAGGATGTTGAAATATTCATTATAATAAGTGAAAGGAGATTTAATTATTCGTATCTTGTGTATCAGAGTATATTGAAATTAATAATATAATTTTTTTTCTCGAACTTGAAAGATTTAATTAAATAAGTTGGTTATTGTTTCACAAATATTAATAATATTTAATTAGTAATGAAATGTTATTCGTTTTTAAGGATATCTAGTTTCTTAAGAAATAAATTTAATTTAGGATTTTTCTTTTGGTATTTTTTTTAGTTAAATAATCATTAGAGAAATTTAATTTTGAGGGGGAAAATCTCTTCAGAAGAGTTTCTATAATAGAAGAAATATAAGATAGAAAGAATGTTAAATTTAGAATTTGTTATTAATTAAAGTATGTTAAAATTTATCTTTTTATTTAATTGATTTTATTGAATTTAGATTTTTTATTAAGATATAAAAGTAAACTATGTTATTTTAGTACATATGATTTAATTAGTAAAGTGTAGAGGAGTTAATTTGTTTTAGTTAGCAGCAATGTTAATTTGAGGAATTAGGCAAATAATTTACCCGCCTGTTTATTAAAAACATGGTTTCTTGTAAAGGTTAAGAGATTTAGCCTGCCCTCTGAAAATATTGAAGGGCCGCAGTATTTTGACTGTGCAAAGGTAGCATAATCATTAGTCTTTTAATTGAGGGCTTGTATGAATGGTTGGACGAGGTAAAATCTATCTTTAGGTAATTATGGTTGAATTTAAGTTTTAAGTAAAAATGCTTAAATTATATTAAGGGACGAGAAGACCCTATAGAGTTTAATAAATAGTTTTTATATCTAGTTTATAAGTATTTATTTTTGATTAGTAAACTATTTATTTGGTTGGGGTGATTAAAAAATATAGAAAACTTTTTTTTGTAATGAATATGATGAAAAGATTTATGATCCTAGAATAGAGATTTAAAGATTAAATTACCTTAGGGATAACAGCATAATTCTCTTTGAGAGTTCATATTGAAAGGAGAGATTATGACCTCGATGTTGGATTAAGATTAGTACTAGGTGTAGGTGTTCAAGTACTAGGTCTGTTCGACCTATAAATTCTTACATGATCTGAGTTTAAACCGGCGTGAGCCAGGTTGGTTTCTATCTTTAATTAAATAAAATACTTTAGTACGAGAGGACCAAGTTTTTAAAATAATTTTATTTAATGAATTTTTTTAATCAGTTTTACTATCTTGGCAGATTTGAAGTGCAACAGATTTAGAATCTGTAAATATGTTTTAACATAGTTAGTAAATGATAGAAGAGTTTATATTAATTATAATAGTAAGTTTAATTTTAATTATTTTTGTTATAGTTGGTGTTGCTTTCTTTACCTTATTAGAACGGAAAGTTCTAGGATATATTCATCTTCGAAAAGGGCCGAACAAGGTAGGATTTATTGGGATTTTTCAACCTTTTGGTGATGCAATTAAGCTTTTTTGTAAGGAGCATATGAATCCTATAGTCTCTAATTATTTACTCTATTATGTATGTCCAATTTTTTCTTTGTTTTTATCTTTAATCCTTTGAATGTTAATACCTTATATAAGAGGTATATACACTTTTAATTTGGGATTATTTTTTTTCTTAATTTGTACCAGCGTTGGTGTCTATACTGTAATACTAGCCGGGTGGTCCTCTAATTCTAATTACGCACTCTTGGGAAGTTTACGTGCGGTAGCACAAACAATTTCTTATGAAGTAAGTTTAGCACTAATTTTATTATCTTTTGTTTTTTTGGTAGGGAGATATTCTTTAATTGATTTTTATTATTATCAGATAGGTGCTTGATTATTATTTTTATGTTTTCCTTTATGTAATGTATGATTTGTTTCATGTTTAGCTGAAACAAATCGGAGTCCCTTTGATTTTGCTGAAGGAGAATCAGAATTAGTTTCTGGATTTAATGTGGAATATGGGAGAGGAGGTTTTGCATTAATTTTTTTGAGAGAGTATTCAAGAATTTTATTTATGAGAATGTTAATATGTATTATTTTTTTAGGATCAAATTTATATTCTTTTATATTTTATTTGAAAATAGTATTTGTAGCTTTTGGATATATTTGAGTACGAGGTACTTTGCCCCGTTATCGGTATGATAAATTAATATACTTAGCTTGAAAGAGTTTTCTTCCTTTATCTTTAAATTTTTTATTGCTATATTTAGGTGTAAGTATTTTCCTTTAAAAGGTTTAATTAAGTAAATAAGTTAATAAGGGAATTAAACCCTTTTATTATGATTTCAAGACATAAACTTATTCTTTAAGTTTATAACTTATTTAATAAATAATATTTTATCTCAGGCTCTAATAAATAAAGGATTTAGGATATAATATAGAAAGTAAAGAGTAGTAAGGATTTGCCCTGTAATAATGTAAGGCTCTTCAACTGGTCGTGCTCCAATTCATGTTAATAAAATAACTATTGAGACTAAGCATCAATACAAGCTTTGACTAAGGGGGTAAAATTGAAGTCCTCGTAGTTTTGTTTGTATAAAAGGTAAAAAAAATAAAATAGCAATTGATATTACTAGTGCAACCACTCCCCCTAACTTATTAGGGATAGATCGAAGGATAGCATATGCAAAAAGAAAATATCATTCTGGTTGAATGTGGACAGGGGTAACAAGGGGATTAGCTGGTGTGAAATTGTCTGGATCACCTAGGATATAAGGTTCTTTTAGGGAAAGAATTACTAAAAACGTAAAAAGTACTATAAATCCTACAATATCTTTAAATGAAAAGTAGGGATGAAATGGAATTTTATCAATATTACTATTTAACCCAAGTGGGTTATTGGACCCTGTTTGATGAAGAAAGAGAAGGTGAATCATGACTGTTGCGGCAACAATAAATGGTAAGACAAAGTGAAATGCGAAAAAACGGTTTAATGTGGCATTATCCACTGCAAATCCTCCCCAGACTCATTGAACTAGTTCTACTCCTAGATAAGGGATTGCGGAAAGTAAGTTTGTAATTACTGTCGCTCCTCAAAATGATATTTGTCCTCAAGGAAGAACATAACCTATAAATGCTGTAGCTATAACTAAGAATAAAATTACTACTCCAATTATTCAGGTGTAGTAAAATTTATAGGATCCATAGTATAAACCCCGTCCAATATGGAGATAGATACAAATAAAGAATATGGAAGCACCATTTGCATGGATAGTACGGAGGAGCCACCCATAATTTACATCTCGGCAGATATGGGCTACTCTTGAGAAGGCAAGGTCAATATGAGCTGAATAATGTATGGCTAGGAAGAGCCCTGTTAAAATTTGAATTCCTAAACAAATTCCTAAGAGGGACCCAAAATTTCATCATGATGAGATATTGGACGGGGCAGGTAAGTCAACTAGAGCATTATTGGAAATTTTAATTAAAGGATGAGTTTTACGTATTGGTTTATTCATTAGTTGAACTGTCGAATTGGTCCTTTATAAATTCTGATAATTTTAACTACTGCAATTAATACTAAAAATAAGTATGAGGCAATTATAATAGTAATGATATTAATTGGGTGATTGTATATTTTTAATAAATAAATATTAGGTCATGAAGATATAGATAAGTAATTTTCTAAATTTTCGAATAGGTTTATGGGTACTAAAACATTAATAATATTTAGTATAATTAATATAAGAGGGATAATAAAAAAAATTAAAAGATTTTTATTTGAATAAAGAAATAATTCATTTGAAGCAATTCTAGTAACATATATAAATAAAACGAGTATTCCACCTAGATAAATTAGGAGGAGAATATAGGAAAACCAGAATCTTGGTGCTATTCTTCCGGAAATTAAACAAATAGTAATAGTTTGAAAAAGTAAGATTACTCCTATTGTTAAAGGGTGATTTATAAAAGTAAATATAATGCTTAGGATTAATAAAGCTGTAATTATAATTCATATGATATCAAGGGATAGTTTAAGTTAAAATATTAATTTTGGGAATTAATGATAAGAATTTCTTTCCTTTGAAGCTTTAAAAGTGAAACTTAATTTTGGTTTACAAGACCAATGTTTTGTAATAAACTATTAAAACGTTAATGTTAATATTATTTTGTTTTATGTTTTTTTGCGGTCTTTGGGTTTTTTCATCTAAGCGGAAGCATTTATTAATGACTCTTTTGAGATTAGAATTTCTTGTTTTGGTTTTATTCATTATTTTATATTATTATGTGACTATAATTATAGGGGAATTGTACGTAACTATGTTTTTTTTATCCTTTGCTGTATGTGAAGGGGCCTTAGGTCTCTCTATTTTGGTTTCTATAATTCGTACTCATGGTAATGACTTTTTTCATTCTTTTGGTTTATTGCAATGTTAAGATATATTTTATTTATTATTTTTATAATCCCTCTTTGCTTTGTAAAAGGAATATGATGAATAGTTCAAAATTTACTTTTTATTTTGTTTTTGCTCTATTTAATAAAGATAGATTTTTTTGTTTGAAGAGGAGTAAGATATATTTTTGGATATGATTATATATCTTTTGGTTTAATTATATTAAGCACATGAATTTGCGCTTTAATAGTTTTAGCTAGCTATTCTGTTATTCGGTTTAAGTACTATAATAATATTTTTTTGTTTATAGTTTTAATATTATTGTTAATATTATGATGTACTTTTTGTAGTATAGATATAATAACTTTTTATTTTTTTTTTGAGGGGAGTTTAATCCCTACTTTATTTCTTATTTTTGGGTGAGGGTATCAACCTGAACGTTTACAAGCTGGTGTTTATTTACTTTTTTATACACTAGCAGCTTCTTTACCCTTATTATTAGGTATTTTATGGCTATCAAATAGTTTAGGATTTACAATTTTTTCTTTGATGTATTTAAAGGGGTTTATAAGTATTTATTTATATTTAAGAATAGTTATAGCCTTTCTGGTAAGGGTACCTATATTTATATTACATTTATGATTACCTAAGGCCCACGTGGAAGCACCGGTGTCAGGGTCTATAATTTTAGCCGGTGTTTTATTGAAGTTAGGGGGTTATGGATTATTACGAATATTGGAATGTTTAGTAGAAGTTGGTGTAATTGTAAATTTATTTTGACTAGTAATTAGATTAATTGGAGGATTGTTTGTCAGTTTAATATGTTTACGTCAAGTAGATATGAAGGCATTAATTGCTTATTCGTCAGTTGCTCACATAGGATTGGTTGTAGGAGGTTTGATAACAATGAATATTTGAGGGTTTTACGGAGTGTTTATTATAATAATTGCTCATGGTTTATGTTCATCAGGGCTTTTTTGTATAGCAAATATTAGTTATGAACGACTAGGGAGACGAAGATTATTAATTAATAAGGGCTTAATAAATTTAATACCTAGAATAACTTTATGATGATTTTTATTATCATCTTGTAATATAGCAGCCCCACCCTCATTAAATTTGTTAGGGGAAATTAGATTATTTAATAGAATGATAGGTTGAACATGAACAACTATATTTTTGTTAATGTTAATTTCATTTTTTAGTGCTTCTTATTCTTTATATTTATATTCCTATAGACAACATGGAAATTATTATTCAGGTATGTTTAGAAATGTAGGGGGTTATTGTCGTGAATATTTATTATTAATATTACATTGAGTCCCATTAAATTTCTTAATTATTAAAAGAGATTTTATATTAATTTGGTTTTAGTTAAATTTAACTTAAGTAGTTTAAATAAAATAATGATTTGTGGTGTCATAGATATATTTGTTATCTTAGGTTATGAAGTATTTCTCATTATGTTATATTTGGTTTTTCTTTCTTTTGAAGATTTCATTATTAAGTTTTATATTTAGTATTTTTTTTATTATTAATAACTTAATTTATTTAATTGAGTGAGAGCTGGTGAGATTCCAGTCAACTTCTGTAGTAATGATTTTGCTTTTAGATTGAATATCCTTATTGTTTATAAGATTTGTCATATTAATTTCTTCTATAGTTATTTTATATAGTGAAGATTATATAAAAGGAGATAGGACTTTAAATCGGTTTATTATGTTAGTTCTAATATTTGTTTTATCTATAATTTTTTTAATTATTAGACCTAACTTAATTAGAATTTTATTGGGATGGGATGGGTTAGGATTGGTCTCTTATTGTTTAGTAATTTATTATCAGAACAGAAAGTCTTATAGTGCGGGGATATTAACTGCTTTATCAAACCGTGTGGGAGATGTGGCTATTTTAATAGCAATTGCATGAATAGTTAATTTTGGAAGATGGAGATACATTTATTATTTGGACTGTATACTTAAGAGTGACGAAATTATAATTATTTCTTTATTGGTAGTATTAGCGGGTATAACAAAAAGTGCACAAATTCCTTTTTCAGCATGACTTCCTGCTGCTATAGCAGCCCCAACCCCTGTTTCTGCCTTAGTTCATTCTTCAACATTGGTAACAGCTGGTGTTTACTTACTGATTCGATTTAGAAGAGCTTTTCCTAACTGATTAATAAAGATATTATTGGTAATTTCTGTATTAACAATATTTATATCAGGGCTAGGTGCTAATTTTGAATATGATTTGAAAAAAATTATCGCTTTATCAACCTTAAGTCAATTAGGATTGATAATAAGAATTTTATCTTTAGGATTTGCAGATTTAGCTTTTTTTCACTTGTTAACTCATGCTCTATTCAAGGCCTTATTATTTATATGTGCTGGGATGGTAATCCATAATATAAGAAATTTTCAAGACATTCGTTTCATAGGAGGTTTATCTTTATTCTTGCCTTTTACTTCTTCCTGTTTTATAATTTCAAATTTTGCTTTATGTGGGATACCCTTTTTAGCTGGATTTTATTCAAAAGATTTAGTTTTAGAGATAGTATCTTTAAGAAATTTAAATGTATTTATTTATATTATATATTTTGTTTCAACAGGTCTTACTGTTTGTTATTCTTTTCGTTTATTTTATTATATTCTTTGAGGTGATTTTAATATAATTACTATATTTAAATTGGGAGAGGAGAGATGAGATATAATAGCTGGTATGGTAGGGTTAATAATATTTGCAGTATTAGGAGGTAGAATATTAAATTGATTAATTTTTGTTACTCCTTATTTAATTTGTTTACCTTTTAATATGAAAATTATACCTATTGTAGTTAGAGTTATTGGAGTATGACTAGGAAGCTTAATTTTTAAGTATAATGTTAATTATTATTTTGGATGGTTTAAAGTTTATAAATTAATTATTTTTATAGGTTCTATGTGATTTATACCTTTAATTTTTACTAAAGGGGTATCAAATCTTCCTTTAAAAATAGGGTATAATTCTATAAAATATCTAGATTTAGGATGAAGTGAATATTTTGGACCCCAAAATTCAAATTATGTACTTATAAAATTAAGAGGGTTTAATCAATGATTTCAAGTTAATGAATTAAAATCTTATTTAATGCTTTTATTTATAGTTTTAATTTTCTTAATGTATATTTATTATTCAAATATCTTATATAGAGTATAACACTGAAGTTGTTATTGAGATATTTATATCTTTGGATATATATTTAAAAAGTGTAGTACTTATTTTTACAATGAAAATGTAATGTTTTATTTAAACTATATAAATAAAGGTATAAATGGATTTAAACCACTTGAATAATAAGTTAGCAGCTTTTATTCAATCAATCTACCTTCTTAATTGGAATTTAAATTCAATAATATCATTAACAGTGATAAACCTCTATTTGGTTTCAATCAATGCATCTAAGCAATCTTACCATAAATAAGGATAACTTATATCTTCTTATCAGGTCGAAACTGATTACAATTAATTTGTTTCTTACTTCAATCAAGATAAATTGAAATTCAATACTTTTTGAATGCAAGTCAAATGTTATAGTTAACTATTACCCTAAGAAGCTCATTCAAGAGAGCCTTGATTTCATTCGTGGTAGAGACCAATTATTAAGATCATTAAGAATAAGATACTTGTTGTTATTCAGGTTAATATATTAGAGGTATGGGAGATGATAGTGATGGGGAGAATTAGAGCAATTTCTACATCAAAGATTAAGAAGATAATTGCAATTAAGAAGAAGTGTAGAGAAAAAGGTAAGCGGGAAGAGGAAATAGGGTCAAATCCACATTCAAATGGGGATCTTTTTTCTCGATCTTCAATTTTTTTTTTTGATAAAATATTTGTTAAAAGTATTACTGTAGTCGTAATTGTTAAAGTGATTAAGGATAGTATGATTATTAATTTGATTTTTTATTCTAAAGGTTAGACTTTTTGATTGGAAATCAAATGTACTTTTATACTAAATAAATATCCTCCTCATCAGTAGATTGAAATGTAGAGAAATAATCAAACGACGTCTACGAAATGTCAGTATCAAGCTGCTGCTTCAAATCCAAAGTGGTGATTGGAAGTGAAGTGTATATATATTAGTCGTAATATACAAACGATGAGGAAGGAGGTTCCAATAATTACATGTAAACCATGAAATCCTGTAGCAACAAAGAAAGTTGATCCAAAGATGGAGTCGGCAATAGTAAAGGGGGCTTCGTAATATTCATATAATTGGAGCATAGTAAAGTAGATGCCTAATATGATAGTAAAAATTAAACCTTGAGATGCTTGTGTATAATTATTTTCTAATAAACCATGGTGGCTTCATGTAATAGTAATTCCTGATGCTAATAGGACGGTGGTATTAAGAAGTGGAATTTGAAGGGCATTAAAGGGGACAATTCCTGCAGGGGGTCAGTAGGCTCCTAATTCAATGTTAGGTGCTAGTCTTCTGTGATAAAATGCTCAGAAGAAAGAGATGAAGAAAAAAACTTCTGAGATAATGAATAGGATTATACCTCATCGTAATCCTGTTATCACTTCTTTAGTGTGACATCCTTGATAAGTTCTCTCTCGGATGACATCTCGTCATCATTGTAATGTAGTTAAAAATAGAATTGTTAGTCCTAGAAATAATAATTTTTCGCTTATTTCATAAGAAAATTTGATAAACCCTAGTATGGCAATTATAATTCTTACTGCTGCAATAATAGGTCATGGACTATAGGTCACCAGATGATATGGATGGTTGGTTTGTGCTGACATTAATTTACTTCTCTAGAATAAAGAGTTCTTAAAACTGCAAATACGTAGGATTGGATAATAGCAACAGCGGACTCTAGAGTTAAAAGGAGAATTTGAACTGTAATTAGAAAGGGGATTAGTATTAAAGATATATTATTTCCTGTATTACCTAATAGGGTTATTAGGAGATGTCCTGCAATTATATTAGCTGTAAGTCGGATAGCTAGAGTTCCAGGGCGGATAATATTTCTAATAGTTTCAATACACACCATAAATGGTATTAGTATAGGAGGGGTCCCTTGAGGGACTAGGTGAATAAGTATATGTTTAGTATTATTAATTCATCCATATATTATGAAAGATACTCATAAGGGTAAGGCTAGAGTTAAGGTTATTGTTATGTGGCTGGATCTAGTAAAAATATATGGAAATAATCCTATGAAATTGTTAAAGAGGATTAGGGAGAACAGGGAAATGAAGATAAATCTGGAGCCCTTATTAATTACTTTTTTTCTGATTAAAAGTTTAAATTCATTGTGGAGTTTATTAATAATAAGTTTTCATATAAAAGTGTATCGTGAAGGAATAATTCAAAATGAAATAGGGATTAATATTAGGCCAATAAAAGTGCTTATTCAATTAAGGGAAATATTTATGATGCTTGAGGAGGGATCGAATACTGAAAATAAATTTGTTATCATTTTCAGTTATTGAATTTATTAAATTTTTCTTGCTGTGGATTACGGTTAATTTTTTGGTAAGTTAAAAAATAGTTAATAATACTAAATGAGATTAAAGCTAAAGAAAATAATGAAAATAGGGTAACTCATCATAGGGGTATTATTTGTGGAATTAAGAAATATTATAATTTAATAATTTTAGTTTGACATTCTAATGTTATATTTTAACTAATTTCTTTCATCAGAAGTAATTGCTATTTTACTATAATGTGGTTTAAGAGACCAGGACTTGCTTTTCAGTCATCTGATGAATCGGATATACTTATAATTCATATTAGGAAATCATTTGTTATGGTTCTTTCAATTACGATAGGTATAAAACTGTGATTTGCTCCACAAATTTCAGAACATTGTCCGTAAAATACACCAGGACGGCTAAATCAAAATGTAGCTTGATTTAATCGTCCTGGTGTAGCATCAGCCTTTACACCTGCTCTTGGAATAGTTCATGAATGGATTACATCTTCAGATGTAATTAAAATACGGGTTAGAGTATTTAGAGGTAAAGAGGTTCGGTTATCAACTTCTAATAGTCGAATATTGAATGGGTTAAGATCATTTTGAGAAGTTATGTAAGAATCAAATTCAATGTTATTGAAATCAGAATATTCATAAGTTCAATATCATTGATGTCCAATAGTTTTTAAAGTAAGAGTTGGATTGGTATTTTCGTCAATTAAATAAAGAATTCGTAGGGAGGGAAGGGCAATGAATACAAGAACTACCGCAGGTAAGATTGTTCATAAAATTTCAAGGTATTGGCCATCTATGACATGGCGATCTAATAATTTATTTATTATTAGTGATAATATTATGTAGGTTACAGTGGACATAATTATTATAATAATAAATATAGAGTGATCATGAAAATATATTAATTGTTCTATGAGGGGAGAAGCACAATCTTGAAGACCTAATTCGGCGTATGTGGCCATTATTCTAAAAAAAGTGTATCTTTATATATGAAGTTTAAGTTCATTGCACTAATCTGCCATATTAGAAGTTAATTAACTGATAATTAATATAAGTTCATTATAGGTATGTTCTGCTGGAGGATAATTATGTTTTCATTCAATTGAACTATTTAATTGAGATGAAAATAGGACCGGTCGATTAGAAGATATACTTTCTCATATGATGAAAACAAATATAATTACTGCAATGAAGGAAATTATTGATCCTATGGATGATATAATATTTCATGATGTATAAGCATCTGGATAATCAGAATATCGTCGAGGTATTCCGGCAAGCCCTAAGAAATGTTGGGGAAAGAAGGTTATGTTTACTCCAATAAATATAATAATAAATTGGCTTTTTAATCAGTTAGATTTTATTATTAAACCTGAAAAAAGGGGATACCAGTGGATAAATCCTGCTATAATTGCAAATACAGCTCCTATAGATAAAACATAGTGAAAATGTGCTACGACATAATATGTATCATGTAAGATAATATCAATAGCTGAATTAGCTAAAATTACTCCAGTAAGACCTCCTACTGTGAAAAGGAAAATAAACCCTAGAGCTCAAAGTGAAGCAGGTCTGTAAATTATTTTAGATCCATATATAGTTGCTAGTCATCTAAAGATTTTAATACCAGTAGGTACGGCAATAATTATTGTTGCTCCAGTAAAATAGGCTCGGGTGTCTACATCCATTCCTACTGTAAATATGTGATGAGCTCAAACTACAAATCCTAAGAATCCAATAGCTGATATTGCTCAAATTATTCCATAATTACCAAAAGCCTCTTTTTTTCCTCTTTCATGAGAGATTACGTGAGAAATTATTCCAAATCCTGGAAGAATTAGAATATAAACTTCTGGGTGTCCAAAAAATCAAAATAAGTGTTGGTATAAGATAGGATCTCCTCCCCCCGCAGGATCAAAAAAGGAGGTATTTAAGTTACGGTCAGTTAAAAGTATAGTAATTGCACCAGCAAGAACCGGTAGAGATAAAAGGAGGAGAAGAGCTGTGATTCCCACGGATCAAACAAATAAAGGAACTTGTGTTTGGTTTATAAATTTAGGTTTTATATTAATTATGGTGGTGATGAAGTTTACTGCTCCTATAATGCTAGATATTCCAGCAAGATGGAGGGAGAAGATAGTTAAATCTACAGCTGGTCCTGCATGTGCAATGCTGGCTGAAAGGGGAGGGTATACTGTTCATCCAGTACCGGCTCCTCTTTCAATTATTCTTCTAATAAGAAGGAGAATAATTGATGGGGGTAAAAGTCAAAATCTTATGTTGTTTATTCGTGGGAATGCTATATCAGGGGCTCCTAATATAAGTGGAACAAGTCAATTTCCAAACCCTCCGATTATAATTGGTATTACTATAAAGAAAATTATAATAAAGGCGTGAGCTGTAACAATAACATTGTAAATTTGGTCGTCTCCAATTAGAGATCCTGGTTGACCAAGTTCCGTTCGAATTAAGATTCTTAAGGAGGTTCCTAGTATTCCTGCTCATGCTCCAAAAATGAAATATAAAGTTCCAATGTCTTTATGGTTAGTTGAGAATAATCATCGTTGCAGATAAAATGGCTGAGTTTAGGTAATAGATTGTAAATTTATTTAGGGGATAAGATCTCTTTTATCAGGTCTTATATTCATTAATGATATCAGAATGCAATTCTGAGGGTGTAATTATTACTAAGGCTTAAAGATATTCTTTATTTATAACTTTGAAGGATATTAGTTTTTTTAACTTAAAACCTTAATTTAAAAGTTGATAAGGATTATGGTACAGATCAGTATTCCTAACAGAGTTATTGATAAGCTTATAAGCATATATCTTGGAAGATAAAGATTTGCTGGTTGGAAAATTAATCAGTTTACTTCTGCATTTGTAATTATTAAGGTTGTGTATATGATTCGTATATAGTAGAAAAGGGTAATTAAGGAGGAAAAAATGAGGATTAAACATGTTGGAATTGTGAAATTTTGAATTAAAACATAAATAATTATTCATTTTGGGAAGAAACCTAAAAAAGGAGGAAGTCCTCCGAGAGAGAGTAGTGAAATAAATAGAATAATTTTTCTGATTTTTATGTAATTAAGTGAAGTGAATGTTTGAGTGATAAAAGTTAAATTGTTGAATGAAAATATAGGGATTAGGGTAATGAGGTTAATTATATAGACAATAAAATAAAGAATTCAGAAATTTGGTCCTATTATTAGGGCGGCGAGTATTCAACCGATATGATTAATTGATGAGAAAGATAAGATCTTTCGAATTGAATTTTGATTAAATCCTCCAATTGCTCCAATAAGGGCAGAAAGAATAATTATAGTTTGAGTAAAAAATCTATTGATCAATAAGTAGGAAATTAGGATTAGGGGGGCAATTTTTTGAATGGAAAGAATAATAAAAGTATTTTTTCAGGTCAGTCCTTCAATGACAGCTGGTAGTCATCAGTGGAACGGCGCAGCCGCAATTTTTATGAATAAAGGAGTTAATAACAAGTTGTTTCATAAATTTAGATCATTAAAATGAAATATTTCACTCGTATTTATTTTAATAATAATTAGGAATAGAAGAGTTGAGGAAGCAATTGCTTGAATTAAAAAATATTTAAGAGCTGCTTCGTTAGTTATTATTTCTTGTCTGGAAGAAAGAAGTGGAATAAAGGAGAGTAGGTTGATTTCTAATCCTATTCATGCTCTAAATCATGAGTTAGCTGATAAGGTAATGAAAACTCCAGTGGTTATTGTGAATAGAAAAAGAAGTTTTGTTGAATTTTGATAAATTAGGAAAGAGAGAATTACTCTGTAATTGATTATAAACTCAATAATTAGTTAATTTACTTTACGTTTTGGTGTAAGGTGCACAAAAATTTTTGAAATTTTAGGATTTAGTTTGATTCTTTTAAATGTAGTAGCAAAAGTAATATAATTACATTATTTATCCTATCACGATAACCCTTTAATCAGGCATTTTACTTATCTATTATGAATTTTATGATTTAGAAAATCTATTTTATAAATTTTTACCAAGGTGTAAGATTTTCTCAGGATTTTGAGAGATGATTATTTAAACTTCAATCAGTCAATGGGGATCCACCTATTTGTGGGAAAATCCAGCGTTATTTTGTTTTTTCGAGAAGCTGCTAGGAGAATTTACGAGGATCTTTTGGCCCGAAGATCCTTTTCAACCTCACCTAGCTGGAGCAATCAGTCAATGGGGATCCACCTATTTGTTTTGAAAGGTTATTTGGATATTAAATTGGAGGGAGTAGAAGATAAAAAGTTTTGGAGGAAAGTAGGCATCATTATTGTTTTTATATGTAAATTGACCTTTTTTTGTATTCAGTGCCTGTCTAAATACAATTAAAAGGTTAATTACCCTTAATTTATAAAAATAAAGGGATTTTAAATGGGTTGGGTGAGATTAGAAAAGAGAGGTAAACTCTATAAATGGGGTATGAACCCAGTAGCTTAAATATAGCTTACTTTTCT